ACGAATCCTTTATTTTTTTTTGTCCTTAGGGTTCTTTAGAGAGTTATTTTCGAAAGATTAGCCTTGTCTTTGCTTATGTCTCGGGTTGGAACAAATTACTATAATTCGGCCGCGCCTGCGGATCAGTCGACAGTTTTCACAAATTTTACGAACAGAGGCTCTTATTTTCATATTTTTCATTCCTTACCTTAATTATGAATTGATTCTTGGAAGAAACTAAGTTTCCTGAAATTTGGAATCTGAAATTGTATCCTCCCGAAAATAATGTTGAAGGGTAAAATAAAAAACCATCTAATCGATCGAATCCTTCGAATCCTTATTGCGAATTCTATAAATTATGCGTCCTCTAGTTGAATCATAACGACTTACTTCAATTTTGACTCTATCTCCTGGTAGGATCCGTATAAAACTACGCCGGATCCTTCCTGAAACATAACCTAGAATTAGGTCATCATTATCTAAACGAACCCGGAACATACCATTGGGAAGTGATTCAATAATTAAACCTTCATGAACCCACTTTTGTTCTGTCATTTGAGGTAAAACCTCCTTGGTGTATCAACTGATGGAGGAAGAGTGATATTAGACAACCCTTCCTTGCGCTTTTTTTTTTCACAAATAAGAGGTTTTAGATCTAATTCGGATATTAGAAGGATTACCATATATAACACAAAATTTCTCCGCCGATTCTTTCTAGTCGAGCCTCTCGGTCTGTCATTATACCTTGAGAAGTAGAAAGGATTACAATTCCCATCCCACCTAAAATTCTAGGAATGCGTTGGTAGTTAGAATAGATTCGTAGGCCGGGTCGACTTATCCTTTTTAAATTTAAAACAGTTCTATATCGTCCTTTACTATTTCTTCTATGTTGAAGGGTTAAAACCAAAAAATATTTTTTGTTTTCCCGATGTTTCCTCACATTTTGGATAAAACCTTCTCGTAAAAGTATTTTAACAATGTTTTCCGTGATGTTAGTAGATGCTATTCGAACTGTTCCTTTTCTATTCATGTCAGCATTTCGTATAGAAGTTATTATATCAGCAATAGTGTCTCTACCCATGATGAACTAAAATTAGTGGTTTCTCAAAATTTGGATATAATAAACATGCTCTTTTAAAATTATTAAAGGTATATACGTGAGACATAATCTACTAATAATTAATCGATTTCATTCAAGTCAATTTTACTATAACTATCTCGCGATTTTGTTTTATAATACCTCGGGGGCTAATGAAACTATTTTAGTAAAATTTAACTGTCTCAATTCTCGTGCAATCGCACCAAAAATTCTCGTTCCTTTAGGATTTCCTTCTTGATCAATGACAACTGCAGCATTGTCATCATATCGTATTATCATACCGTTATCACGTTTGAGTTCTTTACAAGTACGTACAATTACAGCTCTGATCACTTCGGATCTTTCTAGAGGCATATTTGGTACTGCTTCTTTGATCACAGCAACAATAATGTCACCAATATGAGCATATCGGCGATTACTAGCTCCTATGATTCGAATACACATCAATTTTCGCGCCCCGCTGTTGTCCGCTACATTCAAAAGGGTCTGGGGTTGGATCATATCATTTTTTAATCTATTTTTTAAATGCAAAAGGGGCGCAGAAAAAAAAAGAAATATTTTTTGTCCAAAAAAGAAATCCGCAATTGTTTTTTGTTAGTCCAAAGGAAAGAAAGACTTCTTGCCTTTCATTTTACATTTCTAGTCCGAAAGAATAAATTGAGTTTGTATAGGCATTTTGGATGCTGCTATTTGAATAGCTTTTCTAGCTACATTTTCTGCTACTCCCCCTATTTCATAAAGTATCCTACCCGGTTTAACGACAGCTACCCAATATTCGGGGGATCCCTTACCCGACCCCATACGTGTTTCTGCAGGTCTTACTGTAACTGGTTTATCTGGAAATATACGTACCCATATTTTTCCACCACGACGTACATTTCGTGTCATTGCTCGTCTCCCTGCTTCTATTTGTCTAGATGTGATCCAAGTAGGTTCAAGTGCCTGAAGAGCATATCTACCGAAACAAAGACTATTACCTCTATAAGATATTCCTTTCATTCTTCCTCGATGTTGTTTACGAAATCTGGTTCTTTTGGGGTTATAGTTGATGGTTGTTTCGCAATTCCATCTCTACTCCAGAACTGGACATGAGAGTTTCTTCTCATCCAGCTCCTCGCGAATCAAAAGAAAAGATTGATAAATAGTAAATTTATATATCCATCTATGTAAGTAATGAAAAATACACTGAATCTATGGATTCTTTCAAATTTTATCTAGTTTATTTCAAATTCTTCTAGACTTTTTTTTGCTCTATTCTATAACTAAATATATATATTTATAGTTAGAGATAATTCGAGTTTTTATGGATCATCTTTTTTTTATAGCCTAACTAATTTTTACTTTCCGTTTCTTTTTATCGTATCGCTTAAAATTGAACAATCCAATAAAATCCAATTTTCGCGGGCGAATATTTACTCTTTC